CGCAGTGGCCCTTTGGTTGGGTATTGGTGCAACATTACCTATTGATAAATCCCTAACTTTAGGTCTTTTTTAAATTGATTGATTCAATTGTGAAATAAAATATCACGACGTATGTATCTAGGGAACAGTCGCTTCAAAGTGAATTCTCCCTAGATACATCTATTCAATTAAATTATGAATCTATGCTGATTCCGAATATATATATGAATTGTCCTAAATATTCAAAACCCTTTTTTTGGCCTTTTTCTAAAAAAAAACATGAAAAAAATCCAATGGATTTAAAACTTATTTTTCGGTAAATCAATTACGAAATTTTTTTCTAGAATCCCTAAAATTTGTTTGACATCTTCTATGCGAAAATGCTCCATTTTCATAAGATCTTCTTGGCTGTTATTCAAAAGGTCCAACAATGTATATATATTGGACCTTTTGAGACAATTATAGATCCTGGGAGGCAATTCTGATTGGTCAATAAAAATCGATTTCAACGCCATTTTTTTTTTCTTTTTTGTTAGTTTAGCCAATTTATCATAAAAGGTAAAAGGGGGTAAAGGAAACATGTGTTGATTGTCCTCTAAATTTAGATTTTCTTCTTTGGTATGTAAAAAGGGAATCAATAAATCAATCAAATTCCGGGAGGCTTCGTGAAGTGCTTCTTTAGGAGTTAAACTTCCATTTGTCCATATTTCGAGAAATAGTATTTCTTTGTTACCATTTTCATAAGAATGAATACTATGATTCGCATTTCGAACAGGTATGAATACAGGATCTATAGGATAACTTCCATCTTGAAAGGTATTTGGCGCTTTTATAAGATATCCGCGATTCTTCTCTATTTGTAATCCAATAACCAACTCAATGGGTTCTGTCAAGCTAGCTATATGCTGTGTATTATCGACGATTTCTACATAAGGCGGTAAGATGATATCTTGAGCAGTTACATATCCAGGGCCTCTGACACAAATAGACGCCTCACAAGTTCCATAGAGATTACTTCTCAATACGATTTCTTTCAAATTCATTAAAATTTCATGTACTGATTCTTGAATACCCGTTATCGTAGAATATTCGTGTGATATTTTCTCAGATTTTGCGCGTGTGATACATGTTCCTTCGATTTCTCCAAGCAAAGCCCTTCGCATCGCAATGCCTATTGTGTCTGCTTGACCTTTCATAAGCGGAGACAGAATAAAGCGCCCATAAAAAAGACGCTTACTGTCTGCTGCTGATTCAACACACTTCCACTGTAGTGTCCGAGTAGATACTGTTATTTTCTCTCGAACCATAATAATATTATTTGATCAGATCATTGAATCATTTATTTCTCTTGTTTCTCTTACTATTCAAATATCTTCCTTTTTTATTTCTACACACGTCTTTTTTTCGGGGGTCTACAGCCATTATGTGGCATAGGGGTTACATCCCGTACGAAAGTTAATAGTATACCACTTCTGCGAATAGCTCGTAATGCTGCGTCTCTTCCGAGACCTGGACCTTTAATCATGACTTCTGCTCGTTGCATACCTTGATCTACTACTGCACGAATAGCATTTGCCGCTGCGGTTTGAGCAGCAAACGGTGTCCCTCTTCTTGTACCTCCGAAGCCACAAGTACCGGCAGAGGACCAAGAAACCACCCGCCCGCGTACATCTGTAACAGTCACAATGGTATTATTGAAACTTGCTTGAATATGAATAACCCCCTTTGGTATTTTACGTGTACTCTTACGTGAACCAATACGTCCACGTGAACCCCTTTTCGGTATAGCTTTTGCCATATTTTATGATCTCATAAATTTGAGTCGGAGATATATGGATATATCCATTTCATGTCAAAACAGATTCCCTATTTGTATATCAGGTCTTTAACGAGTTTGATTATCCTTGTCTTTGTTTATGTCTTGGGTTGGAACAAATTACTATAATTCGTCCCCGACGACGGATTAGTCGACATTTTTCACAAATTTTACGAACGGAAGCTCTTATTTTCATATTTGCCACTCCTTACTTTAATTTTGAATCCACTTTTTGGAAGAAAATAAGTTTCTTGAAATTTTCGATTTCGAATCGTATTCCTACGAAAGAAATGGTGAAGTTAAAAAACACCTAATCTTTCGAATCTTTGTTGCGGAGTCGATAAATTATACGACCTCTGGTTGAATCATAACGACTTACTTCAATTTTTACTCTATCTCCTGGCAGTATCCGTATAAAACTACGTCGGATCTTTCCTGAAACATAACCTAGAATCATATCTTCATTATCTAAACGAACTCGGAACATACCGTTGGGAAGCGATTCAGTAATTAAACCTTCATGAATCCATTTTTGTTCTTTCATTCCAGGTAAAACCCCCTTGAAGTATCAACTAGTGGAGGAAGAACCCTATTAGAGAACCCACCCCTTCTCTTTTCTTTTTCACAAAAAAGAAGTTTCATATCGGATATTAGAAAGATTACCATATATAACACAAAATTTCTCCGCCTATTCTTTCTAGTCGAGCCTCTCGGTCTGTCATTATACCTCGAGAAGTAGAAAGAATTACAACCCCCATCCCACCTAAAATTCTAGGAATTCTTTGATAGTTAGAATAGATTCGTAGACCCGGCCGACTTATCCGTTTTAAATTTAAAAGATTTCTATAAGTCCTTTTCCTATTCCTTCTATGTCGTAGGGTTAAAACCAAAAAATATTTGTTGTTCTCTCGATGTTTTCTCACATTTTCGAGAAAACCCTCTCGTAAAAGTATTTTAACAATACTTTGGCTGATATTAGTAGATGCTACTCGAACCACGCTTTTTCTATACATATCGGCATTTCGTATAGAAGTTATTATGTCAGCAATAGTATCACTACTCATGATTAATTAAAATTATTGGTGCCTCCAAATTTCGATATAATCAACATGTTTTTCTTTTTTTTTTTTTTACGTGTTTGTTTATAAATATTAATTTTGAAAGGTATATACGTGAGAGAAAATCTACTAAATGAATCTTAATCTATTTCTTTTAAATACCCTACTATAACCATATCGTGGTCTTATTTTATAATACCTCGGGAGCTAATGAAACTATTTTAGTAAAATTGAACTGTCTCAATTCTCGGGCAATCGCACCAAAAACTCGAGTTCCTTTTGGATTTCCTTCTTGATCAATCACAACTGCAGCATTGTCATCATATCGTATTATCATACCGTTGTCACGTTTAAGTTCTTTACAAGTACGGACAATTACAGCTCTGACCACTTCTGATCTTTCTAGAGGCATGTTTGGAACTGCGTCTTTGATCACAGCAACAATAACGTCACCAATATGAGCATATCGACGATTGCTAGCTCCTATGATTCGAATACACATCAATTCTCGAGCCCCGCTGTTATCTGCTACATTCAAATGGGTTTGAGGTTGAATCATATCATTTTTTTATCTGTTTTTTACAATACAAAGGTCGAAGAAAAAAAGAAATATTATTTGTCCAAAAAAAGAAACCTGCACCCACTATTTTTAAGTTTTTAAGTAAGGCCTATTTCTTTTTTATCCCAAAATGATAAATTGAGCTCGTATAGGCATTTTGGACGCTGCTATTGAAATAGCCCTTCTGGCTATAGTTTCTGTTACTCCACCCATTTCATAAAGGATTCGACCTGGTTTAACAACCGCTACCCAATATTCGGGAGAGCCTTTACCTGAACCCATACGTGTTTCTGCGGGTCTTACTGTAACCGGTTTATCTGGAAATATACGAACCCATATTTTTCCACCGCGACGTGCATTTCGTGTCATTGCTCGTCGACCTGCTTCTATTTGTCTAGATGTGATCCAAGCGGGTTCAAGTGCCTGAAGAGCGTATTTACCAAAACAAATAGTATTACCTCGATAAGATATTCCCTTCATTCTTCCTCTATGTTGTTTACGGAATCTGGTTCTTTTGGGGTTATAGTTGATGGTTTGTTTTGAATTCCATCTCTACTACAGAACCGGACGTGAGAGTTTCTTCTCATCCAGCTCCTCGCGAATAAAATAAATTCAAATTAAAGATTTTGAGTTCAATTTGAATTCTATTCAGATATAATATTATGCATAGATGTATTTATATTTAATTTTAATAACTGAATCATGGATTTCATTTAATCTAGATCAAATCTTATTAATTTGTATATCTTGATTTGTCTATTTTGTTTGTATAGATATATATAATAATGAAATTAAATATATATATTAATAACTATTAATATTAATAACTATAACTAAACTATTTTTTCTTCTATTTATCGATATTAGAATCTTAAAAGGAATCTTTTTTTTGTTTTACTCTTTATCGTATTGGATTGACCCAAATTTAGCAATCCAAGAAAATAAAGTTTTCGCGGGCGAATATTTACTCTTTACATTTCTATTTCAGTTCTATCATTCGTTCATAACTTTTCCGAATAGATGAATTGGTCTCTGGTCGGTTCCGCCATCCCGATCAATGAATCATTCAAATTCATTTTCATAGAATCTTTTGAATTCACAGGTTCCGTCGTTCCCATCGCTTCTTTTTTAATGGTTAGGTCTGAATTCTACAATGGAGCTATTAGTTCTTGAGTCAATATTCTTAGTCTTTATTGGCTCGAAGCTCTTTATTTTTTGTTCGATGAGCAGATCCATTTAATGATGAATCCGTATTGATGCTTTATTACACAGATTTTTTATGAGATGACTCATAGACCTTACATATTGGAATTATATATCATCAATATTTTCTTTCTTCCTCTCATCCTTCCATTTATCCATACCCTTTCTTAACAATTTAGAAGCAGATTTTTTAATAAATTAAAAAAGATTTCAGTTGCTACAACAATATGAACAATATATCATATCTTGACTGGTTCTTTGGATCCAGATAATACGAAGTGATGAGTTGGTTATTACTTCTATAGTTATTTGTTTATACTATGGGGCTGGTTTTTATACTAACCCTCAAAAAACCAACGAGTCACACACTAAGCATAGCAATTTT